CGTTGTGTATCTTGATTAATTGGATAGTTCCTTTGTGGATTCCTATACGAAGGTTTTGTAGATGTGTCTCCGAGTATTCCTTGATCATTTCCTCCAAGAGAAGGGTTTCCTCTAATTCTATGAATTTTTCTAGAATACCCTTTTCTTGAATATCATTCAAAACATTTTCAGATTGCCTAGTATTCCACCAATTAGTAATCCAAGATTCCAGACTTTTATTAAATGAGAGAGAAATCCACCAGGGCAAAAATACTAGAGATGCAAGATATAAAAGAGGAGTGAATGCTTTCTTTTTTGCCATTTTTTCATTTCATCTGTTAATTTTTAATGAACCCGCCTCATTAGTCGACTCTATGCGATCCAATATTTCGAAAATTTTTCACTGACTACTTAGAGTCCGGAATAAAAAAAAATGGAGGGAAATTTCTATATTTCAAAATGGTTTGCTATATGATATATAACATGAATCCCTTATTTCGATTTGTTCTTTGTTTTGTTTGTTATTAAATTGAGTTGTATAGATTTCCATACACATAAAAGACTACAAAAAGAGTTTTTTATGGTTGTTCCGTATACGTCTTCTTTAACTCGAATGAGTGTTCTGAAGAAACTTCAGTTAAGTTATGTTATAGAAAAGGGGGATTCTTTAGTTTTTCCTTCCTGCTGAGAAAGCATTCATTCTTTTCAGCTCATTTCTCAAAATACTTCAATCGGTACACGCAAGAAATAGGCCAATTCGGCAGCTTTTTGTTCAATTTCCCGTGGAGTAATATTCTCATCAGTACGAGTCAAGGGAATGACCCCCTGGCCTCTGATGTCCATATAAAGGACACGACGAGCATAAATACCCTCTTTAACTTCTATTCTGATGGACTGAATATCTTTTATAAGGAATCGGAGGAAGATGCGACGGTTTTTTCCAGGAAATCCCCAACGAAAAATACACACTATTCCTTCTTTTCTATCGAATCGATCATAACCGCCCCCTACATTCCACGAAATTGTGCACCACAAATAGGAGCTAATAAAGAGACCTGCGATCCCATAGAAATACATCACGATCCCTTGTGGAAAAAAAAGGATTTGCTGAGACGGAAATAAAGATATCAAGTTTCTACCAAGATAACTGGAAGTTCCGACCAATAAGAATCCTAATGAACCTAAGAAAAGGATAACGGCCCAGCAGAAATTACTTGTTTTTCGAGACCCCGTTATAGGTTCTATCCATATATGTTCTGATCGACAACTCATGCTTGATCCGGTTTCGTTTTATTGGAATTGAGAGAATACCCCAGACTTTACTCTTTTTGTTTCCGAAGTAACTCTCATCAACTAGTACTAGTTTGCTGTGAACCTTTAGGAGTAATTCATCAAATTGGTTCGATCTAAAATAATAACATACCCTTCGTATGATCCCATCGATATAGATAGACCTACTTTACATTTCAGCCATCCAGCGATCCTGATCTATTTTCAAATAGATAGAATTCCTTTACCCATATATAATCTTTCTGCAGGCATAAGAGCCTTTCCTTTATGTTCGGCGGAAGCCGCATGTTATACCATATTCCACTAAATAGATATATGTGTTATGATACAAGTCTAAGTTTTGAAAAAAAAAAAGATGGGAGTTGGGCCCGTCGGATCTAAACAGCCTTGTTTTTTTGAACATGAAGAGATAAAGAAGCCATTGCCATTGCCGGAAATACTAGGCCTACTAAAGGCACCAAAACAGAGGGAAAGTCGAAAGTTGTCATAGAATGGATACCTCGATTTACTATTTGTACCTGTTATTATTATTTATTTTATTTTTTTTATAAAGATATCTTATAATAATTATAATTAATAATTGTAATTTTTATTAATGAATATAATATTTATTAAATTCGAATTTTAATTAGTATAGATCTAAGTATATATCTAAATGAGTATATAATGGACTTATTCATCTTTCTACATGAAAGATATGTAAAAGATATGTATGATAATCGCCTTTATTATTTTCTTCGTCTTTTGCTCTTGTCTTCTAATAATTAAAAAAAGAAAAAAATTTCTTACAAATAGTCGAAAGATTCGTTAGAATCCGACCCAAAGGGGATTCTTAATCAAAATGGAAATGGGATTCTCGGGAGATATAGAAAGATACAAAACTCTATATCTATATCTATATTTTCTATATTTGAATTATATATACATACGTAAGACGGGAAGAGGAAATTCATTTTATTTTCCCAATTTCACGAAAAGAAGGATTCACTCTTTTATCTTGTTAATAGAGGCTTCTTAACTTCTTAATTAGTTTAATTAGTAATCGGGAATAGAGATAAAAAAGAGTTATCCACAACTTTTGATTCTTTCTACAACTAGATCTTATGTCAACAAAGAAACCCCATTCGTCTTATTTTTACTTGGATTTCGATAAACTAACTACTTGTTTGCTACAAATAAAAATTTGAACTTAATGCTCTATTCTACTTGATTTCATTTTGATTCAAAGGAA